AAAAAGCAAATGTATTCAAGTGGGGTTTTCTGGAAACTATCAATAAGCTAGACCCATGCTTCGAGTTGTTTCATGCCATAAATAAACTCGAACACTCAAGAAATCTGTTGGACAAGCGGATTCACATCTTTTACAACCGACACAATCCTCTGTTCTTGGAGCGGAAGCAATTTGCTTGGATTTACACCCATCCCAAGGTATCATTTCTAATACATCCGTGGGACAGGCTCGGACACATTGAGTACACCCTATACATGTATCATAAATTTTTACTGAATGGGACATTGGATTAAAAATTTTTTTAACGTCATAAAATTTCAATCTAGTAAATTTCTAAATGAATCAGCATATATTTAGAAACCAGACGAATCAATGATTTACCAGAAATTTTATCAATTCTGGATCAACTTCTGAGATAGAGCCAAGATATTTTAATTTCTTACGTTTTCACAAACATGATCAGACAACTTAGATATCATACATACCAACTCAAATTAATAAATATGAAAATTATATTCTATAACAATTAATACTACTTATTCAACAAATTCGATTGATTGATACAGGTGGATTTTCTGTTACGATAAATTGACGAAACAATAGCCAGTCCAATAGCTGCTTCAGCGGCTGCGATAGCTATAACAAAAATTGAAAAAATATTTCCTTTTAGTTGGCCAAAAAAATCAGAAAATGTTACGAAATTTATATTAACAGCATTCAGTATAAGTTCAAGACACATAAGGGCTCTAACCATATTTCGACTCGTGATTAATCCATAGATACCGATAGAAAATAAAAAGGCACTCAAAATAAGTACATGCTCGAGCATCATTGACCAACTCCTTATCAATTTTTAAATTTCGATTTATTTCAATATGAACAACAATTCCACCTGAGATTGACTCGAATTAAGAATATCATAAGTACTGAACAAATAAATATATGGATAATAGATCAAATAAAAGAATTTATACATTTATACATAAATAATCTTTATAAATAATCTTTAAATAAAATTGAAGGAAAAGAGATGTGATAACATAGAAAACAGTTTTAATTTTGATTTCCATTATTAATTCGAAAAATTTCTTACTGACGAACCACAGCAATCGCACCTATCAAAGCAACTAAAAGAATTATTGAAATGAATTCAAATGGAAGAAAAAAATCTGTTGCTAAATGAATTCCAATTTGTTGACCATTACTTATCAAATCTTGTTCTATAATCTGATTTTTTGTTGTAGTCCAAATAATTCCGTACCATGACGTATCGGGAATAATAGTAATTAGTGAAACAAAAATACTTGTACAAATTAAGGAAGTAACCCCATTTCCAACAGTCCAAAGATTCAAATCTTTGTAATATTCTGAACCATTCATGAACATTACGGCAAATATAATTAAAACATTTATAGCTCCCACATAAATAAGGAGCTGTGCAGCAGCTACAAAATGAGAGTTTGATAAAATATAAACTAAAGATATACAAACAAGAACGAATCCTAATGAAAAGGCAGAATAAATTGGGTTGGTAAATAATACTACCCCTAAACCTCCTAATATAAGACCTAATCCCAGAAAGACTAAAAGAAAATCATGTATTAGTCCAGGTGAATCCATTGCACGTAAAATAAGAAATAAAAAAATTTAATTGTTTTTTCATGACCTTATTGACTATTGACTTGACCAGGAAAAACTTTTTTATATTTTATATTTTGATTATTTTTTATTTTATTATTATAATTATAAATATAGGCTTCTTAATTTTAAATTCGAGGGGGTCTAAATAATTACTATATTTACAACTATTGAACTAATTTCATTCTTTCTTGAATTTCTTGAAAAAGAAAAGGCATTCAAATTTTATTCTCGAAAGAATTTTGGATAGAATTATAGATATCTTAATAGATTGTCAATCCAAATTAAATTTCGATGCAATTTTCTCATCAATCAAATCAATAGTTGGAATTTCGAATTTTTGTAGTCATTGACTAAGAAAATGAAAGAAAACCCCTTCCATACTTTTAGATCAAAACGGAACTTTCCTTTTTTTAGTTTAATAATTGTATTTTTAAATCAATCAAAGTGGTTTATCTATTTTTTTTTAGTTGAATTTAAAATTGTTCGAATCGTATAATCGTCAACTACTGATATTGGTAAACGACCCAAAGCAATTTGATTATAATTCAATTCATGACGATCATAAGTAGAAAGCTCATATTCTTCCGTCATTGATAAACAATTTGTTGGACAATACTCAACACAGTTGCCGCAAAATATACAGATTCCGAAATCAATACTGTAATTAAGCAACCGTTTCTTTCGAATGTCAGTTTCCAATTTCCAATCAACAACAGGCAGATCTATAGGACATACACGAACACATACTTCACAAGCAATGCATTTATCAAATTCGAAATGGATTCGACCGCGGAAACGCTCCGATGTGATTAATTTTTCATAAGGATATTGAATAGTTACAGGTAAACGATTTGCATGGGATAAGGTAATCATGAAACTTTGACCGATGTACCTTGTGGCTCGTATGGTTTGTTGCCCATAATTCATGAACCCAGTTACCATGGGAAACATAGCGTAAATTTTTATGAATAATTTGATTTTTTTTTCTCTTGTTTGAGTTGAAGACAAATCATAATATTCTTTTCTTATAGTTTTCTTTATTATTATTAAATTTAATATTAGAATTTTTCTAATTTTTTTTTTTATTTTTTTTTTTATAGTGAAAGGAGTTGGAAAGAGGTTGTTAATAATAGATTACCGAGGGAAATTGGTAAAAGAAATTTCCATCCAAGATTTAAAAGTTGGTCCATTCGTAGTCTAGGTAAAGTCCATCTTGTTGTGATAGGAATGAACAAGAACAAATAAGTTTTAACCAATGTAATAAAGATACCAATTGTTGGTCCAACGACTCCGCTTATGTTATTTATTTCAAAAAACTCATGAACAAATATATACGGAATACAGATATTCCAACCGCCCAAGTAAAGAACTGTTACAAATAATGAAGAAACTAATAAGTTTAAATAGGAAGCAATATAAAATAAACCAAATTTAATACCCGAATATTCCGTTTGATAACCTGCTACTAATTCTTCTTCTGCTTCTGGCAAATCAAAAGGTAATCTTTCACATTCTGCTAGAGAAGAAATACAAAAAATAAAAAATCCTATCGGTTGACGCCACAAATTCCACCCCCAAAAACCAGATTTTGCTTGTGCCTCAACTATATCAACTGTACTTGAACTGTTAGATAATCATAGTCGGTGATAACATCACTGTTCTCATCGCTATTCCAGAACCGTACATGAGATTCTTACCTCATACGGCTCCTCGAAGTCCAAAAATAAATTTAAGGAACAGATCAATTGTATTATTTATTTTGATATATTTGTAGAATAGAGCGGATCAAAATAAGATAAAATCTATCGACGTTCAAAAATTCGAGCAATGAAATTCTATCTGTTAGAATACTAAAAATACAAAATTACTTCGGAATTGATCTCATCCTTTACCTTTAATAATTAAAATTTTTCTTTCTTGAGTAATAACTTTAATCCTTCAATAAAATACTCTTTGTAAAATTCATTGTTAAAATACCAAATAGATATTTCAACCTATCATTTTCTATTACGAGACCCGAATTATGACACGAATTCTATCTCTATGAATATCCAGATAGGAGAAAAGAATAAAAAAAATGGATTTTTCTTTTTTTTCTATTGTAATTATTGTAATTCGATTCTTTTTTTTTCGTTCTTATTCTTCTTTCTGAAAAAACGAAACGACAAGGGGGTTAAAAAAAAGGAAAGGATTATTTCGTTCCGGATAGTCAGTTCTTTAATTGTTGGGTAGGAGCATACTCTGAATTGGAATCATGGGGAGCACTGCCTGATCATTTCTACGAACTTAAAGCCCCGATTAATATACTTTTTGTCGAAATAGTTTTTTCGATAATTTTAAAAATCTCTATTACTAATCCTTTGTGTATCTTCGTGTTCCTAACCATCCACTCATTTTTGCTCAATCACCTGTTAGCATTAGGGTAATACCTATGGAGAATACCTATAAATAAAATAATAGTGAAAACTCCATAAAGTTGATTTTTTGAGCCCGCTTCAAGTTAGGATGACTAATCAACCAATTTCGGGGCAAATGGTCTTCTTTTTTTATGTTTATTTCTGTTTTCCTTTTTATTCTTGTACCTAGGAAATGAGTCTCAATTTTTTTACTGCAAATTTCGAAGTTGTTTTTTTTTTTTTCACTCATATAACTATCCAATTTAGTTCATGAACCAAATTGATGAATAAAAAATGAAGATATCTATTCAATTCATTTAACTTTCTTCCTAAAAATAATAGCGAGAAATTTCTCTTTCAACGAGTCGCACGTAGAGATATGGCTAAAATACAAATAGTTAAAGGTATTTCATAACTAATCGATTGAGCAGCAGCTCGTAGACCACCTAAAAAGGAATATTTATTATTTGATCCATATCCTGACATAAGAAGTCCAACGGGAGCAATACTTGAAATGGCAATCCATAAAAAAACACCACTATTTAGATCGGTTAAAACAAAGTGATAGCCAAAAGGAATTACTGAATAGCTTAAGAGAGTTGATATAACTGCTATAGATGGTCCAATACTGAATAAATGAGTATCCCCTCTAGATGGAAAAAGATTCTCTTTGAAAAGTAGTTTTGTCCCATCCGCTAGAGCTTGAAGAACTCCTAAAGGACCTCCATATTCGGGTCCAATGCGTTGTTGTATCCCTGCGGATATTTCTCTTTCTAACCATACAATTACTAGTATGCTTAGTGTGATTCCCAATACAAGAGTCAAAATAGGAACAAACTCCCATATAATTCCATAGACTTCGTTTAAGGATTCTAAGCTAGCAAAAGAATGCATAGCTTGTACTTCTGTTGTATCAATTATCATTTCAACGATCAACTTCTCCCATAATGATATCTATACTACCTAGTATTGTCATAATATCAGCCAATTTCATTCTTTTAACTAATTCAGGAAGAATTTGCAAATTGATAAAACCTGGTGGTCGAATTTTCCATCTCCAAGGAAACCCGCTCTGATCCCCTATCAGAAAAATTCCCAATTCTCCTTTTGGGGCTTCCACTCTGACATAAAGTTCTTGTTTCGGTAATTCAAAAGTAGGAGAAGTTTTTTTACTAATGAATCGATATTCAAAATCGTTCCATTCCGGATCCTTTTCTCTATCAAAGCGTCGGGTTTCAAAATTCTCATAGGGCCCCCCTGGAATTCCTTCAAGAGCCTGTTGAATAATTTTTATAGATTCCAGCATTTCACCAATTCGGACTAAATAACGAGCTAATGAATCTCCTTCTTTTTGCCACTGGACTTCCCAATCAAATTCGTCGTAAGACTCATAATGATCAACTTTACGAAGATCCCATTGTACTCCGGAAGCTCGTAACATTGGTCCCGATAACCCCCAATTTATTGCTTCCTCCGCACCAACAATACCTACTCCTTCAACTCGTTCTAAAAAAATAGGATTTCGTGTAATAAGTTTTTGATATTCAACAACTCCTGTTAAAAAATAATCGCAAAAATCCAAACATTTATCTATCCAACCATGAGGTAGATCAGCCCCTACCCCCCCGATACGAAAATAATTATGCATCATTCTCATACCAGTGGCAGCTTCAAATAAATCATATATTAACTCTCTCTCTCTAAAAATATAGAAGAAAGGAGTCTGTGTACCAATATCTGCCATAAAAGGCCCAAGCCATAACAAATGAGAAGCTATACGACTTAATTCCAACATAATTACTCTAATATAGCCAACCCTTTTTGGCACTTGAATATTTCCTAACAGTTCTGGACCATTTACTGTTATTGCTTCTGTGAACATAGTAGCCAAATAATCCCATCGTGTTACATAGGGCAAATACTGTATAATTGTTCGATTTTCTGCAATTTTTTCCATTCCTCTGTGTAAATAACCTAATATTGGTTCACAATCAATAACATCCTCACCGTCTAGAGTAATGATGAGTCGAAGAACACCGTGCATCGATGGGTGGTGGGGACCCATATTCACTATCATAAGGTCTTTTCGTTTAGCTGGTATATTCATAGGAGTTTCCTCGATCCATTCCACGAGTTACTGAAAACAAAAAGAAGTTCATCTCAAGATCTAATAAATCAAATAATTCAACAAAACTCTTCAAATAATGAGTTTTTAACTTCCTTTTAACTTCCGAATATCCAACCGACTAATTAATTCTTTATAACGTACTTTCTTTTTTTTTTCTAAATACGACAACAGTCGTTGGCGTTTTCCTAAAATTTTCCGCAAACCTCTCTGAGATAAATAGTCTTTTCTATGCAATTCCAAATGTGAAGTAAGTCTTCGTATCTTATTTGTGAAACTTACTATTTGAAATTCAGCGGATCCCTTGTTTTCGTCTTTTTCTTTTTGTGAAATAACTGAAATGAATGAATTTTTTACCATAAAACAAGGACTCCCCCCTTTTTTTAGTTTTAAGTTTAAGATATTTTTTATTGATCAGTAATAATAATAAATTAATAAATGTATTCTATTAATAAATAATGTCAGTTCATCTTAATTTTGTATACACAAAAATCTTTACTTTGTTAGTTTACTTTCTTAGTAATTCAAAATTCTATTTGACAGAATTTTGAATTAATCAATCAAAAATTTTAAGGGTTGTCTATTTCGTCGCTTACAACGAAGAAAAAAATTCTAACTAAAAAAAAGTAAAAAAAAAAAAAATTCCATTGATTCATTTCATTTCTATTTCTAGATCTAATTGATAGATTATTGAATTCTATGTACCCGAATGGAATATGGAGGATAAAAGAATAAGGCGGCTATCTTCTTCGTTTCATATACTATACCAAATAAGCTATGATATATATAATATATATGAAAAATTAAAAATTCGCCCTTATTAAAATTTCAACCGCGGATATATATATATTCTTACCATACTGAACCGACTGCCATTATTAGTATCGAACCAATAGCGATTCATACAAGCTAAATCCTCTAATCGAAAATTGGGCCAAAGAAAAAATTTCGATTTAATTAATTTATTTTTTTCTCTCCAAAAACGTTTGGTTTTCTCCAAAACGGGACTCCCTTTTTTTATGTTATTACCATTGAAAATTTCTGTATTTATATGAATATCGTTTTTATTTTTAAAATTGAAAGAAATTCGAATTCTTAATTCTCTACGACGTTTAGGGGATAAAATATTTTCAGGAACAAGTAAATCATAATTATTTTTTTCTCTATTTCCAATTATCTTGGAATGTCTTTCATCGGTAAAAGTCTTTTTATTTTTATCAACATAGAATTTTTCTCTATATTTTTTATTAATTTGTTCTTTGTTCTTATGAACTAATAAGATACCCACCATTTGATACAAAAGAAATTGTCCATCAGTTTTTATCGACAGACGAACAGGTTCGATAATCAATATTCTCTTTTTCATCAATTCTGTAAGAGTTACATCTTTCTGAACCATCAGAATATTCAGATTTAGTTCTTTCCTTTGAATAGACGATATAATAATTTCTCGTGGATTTGTCAGTCTAAGTAGGAAACAATATGTTTTTATATTATCAATTATTTTTTGATTTAAAGAAACATTCCATCTTAATTGAAAACATAAATACTCTTTTAGGAAGAAATCAAGCTCTACTTCTGTATGACTTTTGTTTTGCTTTTTATTTCTATGTTTTGTCATATCTAATCCCATATAATCGTCGTCAATATCTTTTTCTTCATTATTTCGATTCTCTAATTCAATAATTTTGTTTTTATTCGATGATATAGATATAAGAAGGTCGCCTTTTTTATTCCCGTTGATTTTCTTATTTTTACTAATATTTTTATTTCTATGAAAATTTAAAAGAAGAAATTGAATCGGTATTGTCCATGGTTTTTTCTTATATGTGTTGTAAAGTATCACAAATTTTCGAAAGAACCAAACTTCAAAATTCAATATGAGACTATTTTGTATTTCTTTATTCATTCCCATACAATAAAAAAAAAGGGGGGTTTGCTTAGATGCATTAATTTCTTGATCTTGGTAAATTGGAACAAAAGCATTTTTTTTCTTATCAATTTTAGCAATTATTTGATATTTATTAGTTGGAGTTTTAGTGTTTTTTTTATCTTTGCTTCCGGTATCGATCCAGGACTCAATATCGACCCTCTTTCTAAGACAAAAACGGATAAGTTGCCAATCAAAATATTTTCGGTTTGGACTTTTCTCGATATCGAGAATATCATTTTCCGCTAGATAATTAGTCATAGGAATACCTTCTAAGATGTCAAATAATTTGCTTTTATTTGTGTTGGAATTATAAAGAATCGTTTCTTTATTAGTTGGTGATTCATAAATAGAAAAGTCCGTCTTTTTTTCATAATTAATAGATTTAGATGATAAAAGACTATATTTAGCGTGTTTTTTTTTTTTTAAATTATTCTTTTGCTGTTGAGTCGAAAATAAGTTTACCTCAAATTTTTTGTCATAATGAATTAATTGGTCTTGTTCATCTAAATTCCATTTGCTTAATTTTTTTTTTTCAGCCATATGGTGTTGATAGATTCTATTTCGCCATTTTTCTGGCATTAATCTAGACCATCTAAGCTGAGATAAATCATATTTATATTGATAATGACTTCTTAACCAGTTTTTCCGTTGATTCATTAAAGAAAAAGAATTTATCAAATTTTTTTCTTTTAATTTCGAATTAAATAATCCTTGGTCTCTAAAATAATCTTTTATTTCATTCTTAAGAAAAAGGTTATGGTATTCAAAGATTGATCTTAATTTATATAAGTTAAGAATTTTTCTTTGTGATAGTTTGTAAAATACATAGGCTTGTGATAAGAAAGATATATCACAAAAAATTTTTGAATTCTTATTAATAACAGCGATATCTCTTGACTTTTTTATAATCGAAATAAAGTGAAATTTATTTTGATTTGGTTTATCGATTTTTTTTTTATTTGATTCATTATTGGAAATGTATTTAGTAATAATCTTTTTTATTGATTCAAGAAAAAGCTGTGCATTGAGCCTTGGAATATTAATGATACTTAAAAAGATATCTATGTATATATTTTCAATCAAAATTTTTATAAAAAAATAAAATTTACGTGATAATCGAGCATTTTTTTTTTTTAATATGTATGAAATTTTGTTTGATGAGTTGAATTTTTTAACATTAGAACTTCTTTTTATTTTTTTAAGACTAATAGTTTTTTCTGAAGTTCGATTTTTTTTGTTCTTTTCTTTTGTAATTTTTTCTATTTGATTTAGAATTATCTTTCTTCTAGCCGAAAGATCTTTCATTTTTTTTTCTATCAGTGAATAATTTGTACACGGTATAGGTCGAATTCGAGTGGACAATTTCGAAACCATATGATGGTTGTTATTGATTATCGAATCTTTTTTTTTTTTTTTTTCATTTAATTCATCTACTTTTCTAAATTCCGATAAAAAATTTTGATTTATTTTTGATTTTGAAAGTTTCTTTATTTTTTTTTGTCGAAAAAAAATGTTTTTGATGAACCAGTAGTTTTTTTCTTTTGATGAATTTTGAAATAATTTTGTTCTTTCTTCTAAAATTGGTATAACTTGAAAACCTTTTTTTGTTCTCTTTCTAATTTTTTTTTCAAGTTTTTTAAAGATGGGTTTAAAAATTGAAAGCCGTTTTTGGGGAGAACCAAAAGGAAATTCCGTTTCCATTCCCCAAACTGTTAAAAAACAAAAATCTTTTTCTTGTACTTTCTTTTTTTTTTTACTTTTAGAAGTAAAAGGGAATTTTAACTTAGATCTGTGCCAAGGTTTTAAACGAAAAGGAAATAGGATCTTTATTTGAATCCCACTTGTTAACCAATTTTTCGGAAATTGTTTTTCTGAGATCTGAACTCCATTATAGGTACATTTAAC